TATTTTTGGTGTAGAAAGTCTCAAATTCAGGATCTTCCGCTGCACGGATTTCCTGGGAAACGAAGTCATAGGCACGTAGGTTCAGAGCCAGGCCAACTACGCCAATAGCACTCATCCATAAACCGGTGACGGGTACAAATAGCATAAAGAAATGTAACCAACGTTTATTGGAAAAAGCAACACCAAAGATTTGGGACCAAAAGCGGTTAGCAGTGACCATTGAATAAGTTTCTTCCGCTTGAGTTGGGTTAAAAGCTCGGAAGGTATTTGCACCATCACCATCTTCGAATAGAGTGTTTTCTACAGTAGCCCCATGAATAGCGCATAGCAGAGCCGCACCTAATACTCCGGCAACTCCCATCATATGAAAGGGGTTCAACGTCCAATTATGAAATCCTTGGAAGAAAAGGATGAATCGAAATATAGCTGCTACGCCAAAACTCGGTGCAAAGAACCAACCAGATTGTCCCAGTGGATAAATAAGGAATACGGAAACAAAAACTGCGATTGGACCAGAAAATGAAATTGCATTATAAGGCCGCAATTGAACAGACCGAGCAAGTTCAAATTGACGTAACATGAAACCTATTAGTGCAAAAGCCCCATGGAGAGCGACAAAAGTCCACAGACCCCCTAATTGACACCAACGAGTAAAATCTCCTTGTGCTTCCGGTCCCCATAGTAGCAACAAAGAGTGTGCTAAACTATTGGCAGGGGTGGAAACTGCCGCCGTTAAGAAATTGCAACCTTCCAAATAGGAACTAGCCAATCCATGGGTATACCAAGAAGTTACAAAAGTAGTCCCTGTAAACCAACCCCCTAAAGCGAAATAAGCACAAGGAAAGAGCAATAGGCCGGACCATCCTACAAAAACGAAACGATCCCTTCGTAACCAGTCGTCCATAATATCAAATAGATCATTTTCTTCTTTAGTAACTCTACCAAGGGCTATAGTCATAGTGATCCTCCTATTCAATTACTTCAACCATTTCCGAGCACCTCATATTACTTCCAAGGCATATGATAGTTTGATTATCTGTGGACGATTTCTTTCTCGTTCAATGCCCTTTTTCAATGGTCTCGAAGATAGAAATTTTACATTTTTATCTATGGGGTCACAACCGAAGTCGTGGTAAATCCATGAATTTCATTAGATTCATTTTTCTTAATACTTTACTATAGAAATAAAAAAATAAACATTTGAATTCAGCATTATTCTATGATTCCTATTTCAAAGCCTATCTTTTAAGGGAAAAATAACCCCTCTTTTCTCATTCGCTCTCTATTGTATGGGTGGGAGAACAAAAATAGGATTCTGAAAAAAACAAGAAAGATATTGAAAAGAAAAATTGACTTTCGAAATCCATTTTTATGTGTAACGGAAAAGAGTTGCGATTTCTTCTTATTCCTATAGAACGTCTAGTAACAAGAATATGAAATCGTAAATAGCGAAAAATTCTTGCCTTGCGCGGTCTAAGTCTAAGGAAATACAAAAAATCCGCTTATACAACAATTTCATCCACATCGAATTTATATATCAGAATAGCGGATAGAGGCATCATTCAAGGGGTCAGGTCCACTTACTTTATCTTTTTTTCTAATTTTATGGTGGGTTTGATAAGAATTTTTTTCTATAACCTGCTTGTTTTATTCTAACAAGTCCTATACGGAAATGCCCGCTGAAGAGAAAATATATCTGATTGTCTCTCAGCCTATATCGAATTTTAGAAAGAACAAACAAGAATTTTCTCCTTTTTTTTATTAACATTAAGAAAAAAGAATATAACTGAAATGGAATTGGCAATATAATTTTTATGCACTTTTGAAATGAAAATAAGGAAGGATTTTTTGTAATCGTTATTTCTTGCCTCTGTCATATCACGAAAACCTTTCGATTTGGAACGGGGAGAGATGGCTGAGTGGACTAAAGCGGCGGATTGCTAATCCGTTGTACAATTTTTTTGTACCGAGGGTTCGAATCCCTCTCTTTCCGCCCCCTCGGATCGTTTTGGACTTTCGAATTGGAAGGAATTCTAACCCCCGGATTTTTTCATAGATAAATGTAGGAAATAAATTCAATTTGTAAGAAAAAATTCCCAAAAATTTTGGATTTTTACTCCTCACGTCCAGGATTACGTCCTGGGTCATTAGATAAGAATCCAAAGATAAAGAGGGAAACAAAGAATATCACTACTGTATAAACAAAGAGTTTGAGAGTAAGCATTACATAATCTCCAAGATTTTTTTTTAAGGAATAGATTACCCGTTTTTCCTTACCGCACAGATCCACTAGGATGGTTTTTTTTTTTATTTTGACACCTAAAAAATGCAAAAATCAATTCTAAAAAAAAAAAATTGCAAGAATTGCTTTATAATAAGCAGTCTTATCAATATCAAAAATGAGTTTAAGTATTGTGTGGGTACCTAAAGGTACCTGCTCAACGTAGGTGCAGGGGGTAGAAAGGCTGATCCAAATTTATTGTTGCAACTCTACATTCAATGTAGAAGAATTTACATTTTAGAATCGAAAGTTCATAATATAAGACTTCTCGGCTTTTTCATTTTTTTGGAATGAATACATCATTCAATTTGGCAGACAGAACAGAATAGTAAAGATTTCATCGAAAACTTACAGCAGCTTGCCAAACAAACGCTAATAGAAAAAAGAGTACAGGTATGACAGGCATAACATCCACGATTGGGTTGAAAATGGCATAAGCTTCAGGTAATTTAGCTAAGAAAAAACTAGTCGGATAAAGACCAGAATTAAAACAGATAGAGGTTAAACTAAGTATATTAGGCATAACAAGCATTTCGTTCTTGTAGAGTAGATAATTGGATTTTGATTGAGTTATTTTTCTAAGGGAAAAAGGAAAAGAAAAGGTGGATTCAAAATCCTTTTTTCTTCGGACTTTCCCAAACACAAAATACCTCCTTGTATTCGCATTCTCAAATGAGAATGGAAGAAATTCGACTTTCATATAATATCTTAATAGAATTTCATGTAATGATCAATGCATTTTTTGCATTCTATATTATCCGCATGTTTAGAATCCTAGCAAGAAAATATCCCTCATTTTTTAGGTAATTGAAGTGGGATTGACGAATAATATATAATAAAAATACTGTTTATTAGTGTCGCATAAAAGAAATGGGGCGTGGCCAAGTGGTAAGGCAGCGGGTTTTGGTCCCGTTATTCGGAGGTTCGAATCCTTCCGTCCCAGATTTTTTTTCATGAAACGAAAGATAGAATCGTATTGTGCCCTGCACGACACAAAAGCTTACTAAAGAGAATAATTATTTCTTATGAACTCTTAGATTAGATGCATTTCTAAGGATTGTTTTTCTTTCTCAGAAAACAAAATCAAGTGTCAAGTCCAGTCAAATTGAATATCTTTATTCTTTGGTCTGTCAGGCACATTCAGGATATGCTCCTACTACTCATTACTCATATGTGTATGTGTTTTGAATATGTGTTTTGAAATTCGAACTTTTTAGATAAACTTTATGTTCCATATCCATATCCATGAAGTGGGAATTCTTATAGGATACATTTATTTGACACCTAATGTGAAGAAAAGGGGGTTTCCATTCTACGGATAGAGACTAGATTTTTCTATTTTAGGCATTATCTGATTTGCAAATATCCATTTCCAAATCAATGGAATGTGAGGATTAGAGATAAATTCATATATTCTGTCTACTCGACTTTGGAATTGATTAAAAAACAAAAATTTATGAGGGAAAACACTGTATAAAAAATCAGACCTATCCCTTTATGATACAGATAGATTTTTGTTTTGTTGTTTTATTAGTAAAAAAGAGGGGCTCTTCTTTGGTTAAGCGAAAACGATCTCGATTTGTGATTCTTTAAATATCCAGAATGATCCATTCTGGGAAGGATAAGGTAAGAACTGTAAAAATCATACTTTTCTTTTTTTTAATTTTTAGTTCTTTCTGTTACCTAAAAGAAAGAATGCTATAAGTAAAAGCAAAGACCTTAATTTTACTTTACACTAATTTTTTTACTTTATTTTTTCTTTCTTTTGCCTGTTATTCCAGTCGAAGAACTATGAAAAGTTTATAACTAACAAAAAACTGCTAATCTTTTTATTGGCATAGTTTATTTGTTTTTGTTGGAGAAGAGTTGATTCTTCTCATTTCAGGATTGATCATCTCGAGTCCTCTGTTGAGGATGGAAATTCAATAATAAATAAGTCTTAAGCAAACTATTTTATTCCTCTTTTTCAAACTATGTTTTATTCATATGATAGAATATGGGTTTAAATAAATTGGCTCCTTGCAGAGTCTTTCCCGATAAATACTTATTTCTTTTATCCATATTTCTCCATAGATAGCAAGTTTGAATTAGTATACAAAACCGATGACTATTCATGATTCCATCCATATTGGATCAACTCTCGATACCACTTTGCAATGAAATAAGAGGAATGTTATGGTAAAACTTCGTTTAAAACGATGTGGTAGAAAGCAACGTGCGACTTGAAGGAGATGATCGATTGTGGATTTTGCTATCCACCATTTTCCATAGTAATGAAAATGCTCTTGGCTCGACATAGTCTGTTCTATTTGTCCCGAACCGAATTTGCGCTGGGTTGTTTGTAAGTAAATAGTACACGATGGAGCTCGAGAAGACAGAATAGAATTGATTTTTTATCAAGGGAAAGAATCTAGGGTTAGTGAAAACTAATAAATTAGGCCAACTTTGTCAGTCTATCCTTAATATAGAAATTAAATTGAAAGGTTAAAATAAGAAAAAGTCTAATTCGATTTCTCTAGAAGAGGAAAATGCTTTATTGTTTATTGAAGGAAATAAGAAAAAAAGAAAGGGTATGTTGCTACTCTTTTGAAAGAAAAAAGAATAGGAATTCCCGAAGTAATGTCTAAACCCAAGGATTTCACAAATCAAAGATAAAGGATTCCGGAACAAGTAAACATGATTTTCAAACATCTCAACAATAGAATTAGATCAGAATAAGGAATAAAAGTCAATTTAATTTGTTCGAGATGAAATAAAGAAAAGAGTTTAGAGACGACTCAAAAAATTTCGAAGGATTTCTCTTTTGAATTCTGTCAGTCAGAATTAGCCAACTTGAGTCATGAGTATAAATGAAATTTGTTTTTTCTTCTATAAGGAAATTAATCCAAGTTATAGTCTAATTACTTGGATTATAGATAGAAATTCGAATCATTTTCTCGAGCCGTATGAGGAGAAAACCTCCTATACGTTTCTAGGGGGGGGGCATTGTTTATCTACATCTATCCCAATAAGCTGTCTATCGAATCGTTGCAATTGATGTTCGATCTCGAAGAGAAGGAAGAGATCTTAAAAAAGTTGGTTTTTATGATCCGATAAAGAATCAAACTTGTTTAAATGTTCCAGCTATTATCTATTTCCTTGAAAAAGGTGCTCAACCTACAAGAACTGTTTATGATATTTTAAGGAAAGCAGAATTCTTTAAAGATAAAGAAAGAACTTTGAGTTAATTGAAGAACTAAATAAATCAAAAATAAAAAAGTAGGGGAGGGTCATTAATATCCCTTAATTATTTAGACACAATTTGCCTCTTTTTTAGTCCTTTTTTTTGCTGCATTTATGTCGTGCCAATCCAACAAAAGCCCTTATTTAATTTCCTTATTTGTATCTAATTGGTTTTCTTACCATTGTATTTCTATTGACAAAGGTCTATTGAACAGCTAGAATTTGTAGCTAGATAGGTCTCTTTATCGTCACTGCATATTAGGTATTTCTGTCTACACTTTGCTCAATCAAATGATAGGGTTGCATGTACTTTCATATAAGATTTTTCTATTTAAATGTTAAAAAAATAACAATTTTGCTATTATGATTGGGGCCGCTCCTTTTTTAACCTTAGTGAAATTTAACCGATCTGTTTATTTTGGTATTTGAGTGTTTTTAATGGGTGATAAAATCCTTCTTTTGATGTCTTGCTAATTCAATGTTTTGCCAGGAGCGTTCGGTGTAATTCCATCGATTTTTGGATTTCGATCGTATCTAAGATCCTATTTTATCTGGGTTGCTAACTCAATGGTAGAGTACTCGGCTTTTAAGTGCGACTATGATCTTTTACACATTTGGATGAAGCAACAAATTCGTCCAGACTCTTGGTAGAGTCTAGAAGACCACGACTGATCCTCAAAGGTAATGAATGGAAAAAATAGCATGTCGTAATAAAATCAATTTCTTTTTTTTTTTGAATAAAAAAATTCCGATTTTTTGGGTCTAGTGAATAAATGGATAGAGCTTGGCTCTAATTCTGGTAAAATAAAAAGCAACGAGCTTAACTTCTTAATTGAAATGATTTCCCGATCTAATTAGACGTTAAAAATAGATTAGTGCCTAATGCGGGGAAAGGTTGGGTTTTCCTGTCGGTGGACCCTTTAATTTTTTTTTTAGGAATCCTAATTATTCTTGATTATGGATTGAAAAGGAATGTTATGAATTGAATGTGTAAAAGAAGCAGTATATTGATAAAGAGACTGTATTCCAAAGTCAAAAGAGCGATTGGCCTGCAAAAATAAAAGATTTGTTCTTTTTTGTAATTAGAACAAACATAAACTAATTAGATAGAAAAGGAGCAGAAAAAGATCTATGGATTAGACTCCCTTTCTTTTCAGGGTTTGTTTTAAAAAATGTAACACCCTGTTTTGACCATATTGCACTATGTATGATCATTTGATAAATCGAGAAATGCTTTTTTTCTCTGATTCAAGTAGAAATACAAATGGCAAAATTCGAAGGGTATTCAGAAAAACAGAAATCTCGTCAACAATACTTCGTTTACCCACTTCTCTTTCAGGAATATATTTATGCATTTGCCCACGATTATGTATTAAATGGTTCCGAACCTGTGGAAATTGTTAGTCGTAATAACAAGAAATTTAGTTCACTACTTGTGAAACGTTTAATTATTCGAATGTATCAGCAGAATTTTTGGATTAATTCGGTTAATCATCCTAACCAAGATCGATTGTTGGATCACAGCAATCATTTTTATTCGGAGTTTTATTCTCAGATTCTATCTGAGGGGTTTGCAATCGTTGTAGAAATCCCATTCTCGCTAGGACAACTATCTTGTCCGGAAGAAAAAGAAATACCAAAGTTTCAAAATTTACGATCTATTCATTCTATATTTCCCTTTTTAGAAGACAAATTTTTGCATTTACATTATCTATCACATATAGAAATACCCTATCCTATCCATTTTGAAATCTTGGTTCAACTCCTTGAATACCGGATCCAAGATGTTCCATCTTTGCATTTATTGCGATTCTTTCTCAACTATTATTCGAATTGGAATAGTCTTATTACTTCAATAAAATCCATTTTTCTTTTGAAAAAAGAAAATAAAAGACTATCTCGATTCCTATATAACTCTTATGTATCGGAATATGAATTTTTCTTGTTGTTTCTTCGTAAACAATCTTCTTGCTTACGATTAACATCTTCTGGAACCT